TTCTGATTGCTGTTCAAGTTAGTGACCTTATTTCAGTGGAATTTGACCTAACAAGAACAGAATCACGCTCTGTAGGATTTGAACCTACGACATCGGGTTTTGGAGACCCACGTTCTACCGAACTGAACTAAGAGCGCTTTCTTATCACAATGGATAAGACTGTGATTCTTTTTGTAACCCCAATACATCTTGCATGTATATATATATCATATATAGTATCATAAAATGAAAGAAAGATTATGTATGTCCAATTTAATTGATCTCAATTGATTCCTCGTTACTGCTCAGAGGAGAAGTAATAGGTAGGGATGACAGGATTTGAACCTGTGACATTTTGTACCCAAAACAAACGCGCTACCAAGCTGCGCTACATCCCTTTCAATTGGTCTACAGTGTCATTGTAGAGAATCCCTGTCTTCTTTTCCATAGTGCTATTTCTTTCCATAGTGTTATTTCTTCCATTGATATACACAATTTATATTGCCATTTCTTCTTTTTGGGGCTCATATCATATAACAGTATAACATATAATAAAAGACTTATATACACGCATATGAGACGGCAAAAAGAAAATAAAAATTTTTCAGCAATGCTCAGGAAGAAAGGGACGTATTTTTCTGTTTTAAGAAAAGAAAATCTTATCTACCGAATCATTGTACATTTCCATTTTAATTAGGGATTACCCCGTACAAATACAAGTGGTCCTTAACTACATATGCATCTGATCATATATGTATTGCCGTTATGTATTACAATAAAGAAGGAGGATTTTCAATGCGAGATCTAAAAACATATCTTTCCGTGGCACCGGTACTAAGTACTCTATGGTTCGGGTCTTTAGCAGGTTTATTGATAGAGATCAATCGTTTATTCCCGGATGCGTTGACATTCCCTTTTTTTTCATTTTAGTTATTGACACGGGAAGGGTTGAAGAAGATTAGAGATACAATCAAATATCTGTAACTAATTCCTCTCCCCCTCTTTTTTTTTTCTTTTTAGAATTAGAATAAGGTAAGGGAGGAAAGAGAAAGAATAAAAGTGGATTCAATCTCAGCGAAACTTGGATTCAGGCTTAAATTAATAATAGAGTGAGAACGGGAATGAAATGTGGGTCTAGGGCAACAGTATCATACAAGATACTTAAATAAGATACTGTACTGCAATTAGAAATATAGTTCGAAATCATTGTATTACTTATTATTTACTATTACTCTATTGATTGCAACGAAATCTTTCATAATTGGATTTCGAGTTAGCAACTTCTATTTTTTCTTTGTTCCTTTCTTATTCGCTTCAGATCGAAAAAATAGAAGAGTTGAGCGAATCAAAAACCAAAGGAGGTTCATGGCCAAGAGTAAAGATGTCCGAGTAACGGTTATTTTGGAATGTACCAGTTGTGTGCGAAACGGTGTTAATAAAGAATCAACGGGCATTTCCAGATATATTACTCAAAAGAATCGACACAATACGCCTAGTCGATTGGAATTGAGAAAATTCTGTCCCTATTGTTACAAACATACGATTCATGGGGAGATAAAGAAATAGATCGAACGAGGGCCCGTTTGTCGCCCTTCCAAGGAACAGGAAAAATGACATATTATATATATAACATAACATATATTTAATAATATAATATAACTAAACCAAATCCTATTTCTTAATTCTAATTCATTTTTAATCCAATTGAAATAGAAATAGGATTTTCAGGGATAAGGAATAAACAAACCATGGATAAATCCAAGCGACCTTTTCTTAAATCCAAGCGATCTTTTCGTAGGCGTTTGCCCCCGATCCAATCGGGGGATCGAATTGATTATAGAAATATGAGTTTAATTAGTCGGTTTATTAGTGAACAAGGAAAAATATTATCTAGACGAGTGAATAGATTGACCTTGAAACAACAACGATTAATTACTATTGCTATAAAACAAGCTCGTATTTTATCTTTGTTACCTTTTCTTAATAACGAGAAACAGTTTGAAAGAACCGAGTCGACCGCTAGAACTACTACTACTGGTTTTCGAACCAGAAATAAATAGGCTTACTCTTCAATCGAATCAAAATTCCAATCCGAACTCAAACGCAGATGGATGTTTTGTTCGAAAAATCCAAGAATCTAGATTTGATTGTGTGTCGTAAGAAAAAAAAGAATCACAGAATCGGGGAAGAATAAATCTTTTTTTTTTTGAGCGCGTTCGCTCATTTTGACGACTTTTTATCAATTTTTTATCATACTAATTTCGACTATACCTTCCCGGAGTTCATTCTCCGGGGAGCATCATTTAAATTTTTCCGGTGGATTCCTTACAATCCCCTTCTTTTATGATCTCATTGGAAATCATATAAAGACAATTCCTATTTAATATAGCTATTTGTGCAAGTATTTTACGATTAAGAAGCAATTTCCTCTTGTACAGATCATGTATTAATCTACTATAACTATAGGATACCCTATTCTCGCGAATTACTGCATTTATCCGAGTGATCCACAAACGACGAAAATCTCTCTTTTGCCTATCTCTATCCCGATGAGCAGAAACCAAAGCTCTTATTTTCTGTTGAGTAATAGTTCGAGTAAGTCTTGAATGAGCCCCCCGAAAGCTTGATGCAAATAAACGAATTTTTGTTCTACGTTTACGAGCTACATATCCTCGTCTAATTCTGGTCATTGAATAAATGAAACTTTGATGAATAACTAATTGATTTCCGTTCTTTCAGTTATTCTTTTCCTCTTTACTGGTCGATTAATAACAAAACGGATTCTTCCAATGTATAAAATAAAAATTCCAACGGCTTTTGCTACTATAACCTTCCCGACCACGATTTTTTTCTTTTTTTTAGGCATTTCGCCGCTAAATAATAAATTGATTGATATTGGGTATCAAAAAGAAAAAAAAAAACATAGTAAATAAAAATGGATAAAGAAATAGTGGTTCCGTCGTTTCTATGGTTACTTCTTAAACGGTGAGGTCCTCTCTATACACCGGAGCCCCTTCCTTCATTTAATCAATATTATTGGTAACTTGTACAGTTCACACCCTTTGGCTCTACCCATGAATTTTTTAGTAATAGGTCTTTCACAATGAGATCTACCCATACAGTAACGGTATTTAATTATGAAATTTAGCTAGGTAGCTGACCCTGTTAGTCCGTTCTTGCAAGAGTAGGAACATCATTTTTCTGCTTGTTAAATAGGATTTACCCCGCTTAATGGATAACCATTTTTTACCAATGGGGAATTGCTTCTCATCTTAAATTCAGGTGATTGGATTTGCACCAATGGAAACCATAAATTGCATACACAGGGATATAAGGGATCTTTTTTATTTTTAGATAGTGAGTGGAATTCTTCCATTCTATCCTATTCATATTCTATCCTATTAACTGGTACTGATCATTGATACTGGAAAAGTGCTTTCCTTTCTTGTGTACCAGCTCATGATCTGAACGCGTCGCACATACACCCTAGTACATGTTCCTCGGCGCTGAGGACATCCCCGAAGAGCGGGGGATTTCGTGACATTTCTTATTGGCTGTCTTGTGTTTCTAATAAGTTGTTTAATGGTTGGCATGCTGAATCATATACATAATAGGCTGGTTTAGATCGATCCTAACCGGATGATTATGAATTGCTTCTATTTATAGTTAATAGAATATTAAACTAAACGCGGTAAGAATATAAATAAAATCTCAATAAAATCACAGATTTGCGCGAAATCCCTGCTATTTTCATTCAACCGCTACAAGATCAACAATTCCATGAGCTTGGGCTTCTGTTGCTGACATAAAAACATCCCTTTCCATATCTTCGGATACAACCCATAATGGTTTGCCCGTTCTTTGTACATAAACCCTTGTGATGGTTTCGCGCAGTTTTAGCAGTTCTTCCGCTTCCAGGATAAATTCTCCCGTTTGTGCCTCATAAAAAGAGCTAGCGGGTTGATGGATCATTACCCTGATGATAAATAAATGGTTCCTCTATCTTGCATGATGAGGTGAAAACAAAAGAATAAAATAACAAGAAAAAAAAAAGATAGAATTGAACAACCGTACAGGCATCTTTTGTGCAGTGCATACGGCTCTATAATGGAATTTACTTTTACCTTTCATCGAAAAAAGAGAAAATATAGGATCTATCAGACCCAGATCGGCAAATGATCCAATTACCACCCTTCCTTTCGGGGGAGTTAAAAAATACTATGATGGTTCCGTTGCTTTATATATTTATTTCGTCTGTGATTCAGCAATCCCAAAGTTTCTTTTTGAGCTAAGGAAAAAATAATCTTTTAATTTTCGTACTATTTCATAACATAAATATTGTTAAAATTCTTTCGGTGTGAAAACAAAAAAAAGTTTGTGACGCTGAAATGAACTTCCGATAGATAAGATAAAATCGGAAATACCTTTTATCTCATACTACTCTTTCGATACATAATCTAATGCTTTGAAAAAAATAATAATAATAATAATAATTTTCTCATATCGAATTCGAAGTGCCATGCTATTATTACTTAATATTCCTGCGAAGGCATAGTCTTTTTTTCTCTCAAATAAAAATAAAAAACTCAATGGCGCCAAGCGTGAGGGAATGCTAGACGTTTGGTAATTTCTCCTCCGACCAGGATAAAGGATCCCATTGAAGCGGCCAACCCCATGCATATTGTATGTACATCTGGTTGTACAAATTGCATGGTATCATAAATAGCCACTCCGGGTATTACCCATCCTCCGGGAGAGTTTATAAACAAATACAGATCTTTGGTATCATCCTCTATACTGAGATATACCATAAGACCAATAAGTTGATTAGAGATCTCACTATCAACCTCTTGGCCTAAAAAAAGCAATCTTTCTCGATAAAGTCGGTTGATTAGGATAAATACTATCCCTTAGGAACCGTACATGCACCTTTTGATGCATACGGTTCAAAAAAAAAAAATCGCGAAAAAAAGAATCAATGTGTAGATTCCAGCCCCCTTTATTTTTGCATAGTAGGCTCT